CTGAATATTTATTTCCATTGAATATTTATTTCCATAAGGGCTTATTCGACCTAATCGTACCACGTAATCTTTAAAAAAGCGTTCTGCTTGAGTTATTTAAGTTCCATGCTTTCTTTCCTTTGAATTCTAATTCAATCAAGTAGAGTACACTAAGTTCAATTATTTTATTTGTAGCAACCAAGCGGATAGCTCTTTTTACCTAGATTACTAATTAAGATTAGCAAGTCTCTATCATCATCAACAAGATAAAAGCGCTACTTTTCCTTTTATGAATTTAGGCAAATAAAACGAATTTCGTCTTACGTATATAATTATAATCAATTATAAAAAAGATAGATATACGGTTTTGCATCTTTCTCCATCTCCCGAAAACCCCATTTCACTAAAAATAAAAATTCCGGTTGTGTCGCATTCTAACAAATCTTTCGAGAATTTGTAAGAAACCCTTTCTTTATTACTTTATATTATCAAAATATTATCAAATTAGAAGACAAGAATAAAACACAAAGAAATGAATAAAAATAATCAAGTTGATTATCATATATATCTTTCATGTAGATAGATGAATAAGTCCATTTATTGAATTCTACGTTCCTTGGACTTATTTCGACTTAGTGTATCACTTAGATTAGATATGTAGATACTTAATATATCGAATAAGATATATCGAATAAGAATTTTCAAATTGAATTAATTAATAATAACTACGAATTTATAATAATTACAATTCTTAATTAGAATCAATATAAAATATGATATTTAATAAAAAAACAGGTGCAAATACAAATAGTAAATCGAGGTACCCATTTTATGACAACTTTTAATTTTCCCTCTGTTTTTGTGCCTTTAGTGGGCCTAGTATTTCCGGCAATTGCAATGGCTTCCTTATTTCTTCATGTTCAAAAAAACAAGATTGTTTAGATCTTAGGGGCCCAACCTTATCCGTTTTTTTGGAAACTTATACTTGTAGCATAACACAGATATTTATTGCGGGAAATGAAATATGGTATAACATGTGATTTCCGCCGAACATAAAAGAAAAAGCTCTTATGCCGGCAGAAAATGATCTATGGGTAAATGAATTCTAGCTAGTTTTAAATAGATCAGGATCGCCCGATGCCGAAAATGTAAAGTTGGCGGATCTATATGTATATCAATAATGTATATTGGGATACTACGAAGGGTATGGTATTATTTTAGATCTAACCAATTTGATAAATTACTCCCAAAGGTTCTCATCAAACTAGTGCTAGTTCATATCAAACTAGTGCTAGTTGATGAAAGTTTCTTCGGAAACAAAATAAAGTAAAGTCAAAATCATTTGGGGTATTCTCTCAATTCCAATAAAATGCAATCGGATCAAGTATGAGTTGGCGATCAGAACATATATGGATAGAACTTATAACGGGGTCTCGAAAACTAAGTAATTTTTGCTGGGCCCTTATCGTTTTTTTAGGTTCATTAGGATTCTTATTGGTTGGAACTTCCAGTTATCTTGGTAAAAATTTGATATCTTTTGTTCCGCCTCAGCAAATTATTTTTTTTCCGCAAGGGATCGTGATGTCTTTCTACGGGATCGCGGGTATCTTTATTAGTTCCTATTTGTGGTGCACCATTTCCTGGAATATAGGTAGTGGTTATGATCGATTCGATAGAAGGGAAGGAAAGGTGTGTATTTTTCGTTGGGGATTTCCTGGAAAAAACCGCCGTATATTCCTACGATTCCTTATAAAAGATATTCAATCCGTTAGAATAGAAGTTAAAGAGGGTATTTATGCCCGCCGTGTCCTTTATATGGACATCCGAGGCCGGGGGGCTATTCCGTTGACCCGTACTGATGAGAATTTGACTCCGCGAGAAATTGAAAAAAAAGCCGCGGAATTGGCCTATTTCTTGCGCGTACCAATTGAAGTCTTTTGAGAAAAGGGGCTGGGGTCTGAAAAATGAATGCTTTCTCGGTAGGAGGGAAAAATGCAAGAATCCTCTTTTTTTCTATAACATAACTTAACTGAAGTTTCGCCAGAACGTTCAGTCCAGCTAAAGTCGACGTATATAGAACAACCACAAAACAAAACCACTTTTTTGTGGTTTTTTATGCGTATCCAAATTCATGCAACTCAATTGAAACAAGTAAGAAGTTGAACTACTAGATTCAATCCATTTCATATATCAAACGATTTCTAAAGAAAGGAATTGTTCTTTTTTTTTTAAGTTCAATATTTGTTGGAAGTGATACTTTAGGTAAATCATATCTTGTCAATTTTGGTTTTGTCAACCGACCCTTTAGTTTATCCTTTCGTTAGTTTCTCCTTTCATTGGAATTTTTTCGAAATATTGGAGATTTTGATAGAAAGGGAGTTCTTTCGTCTCAAAATATCAATAATATTCATTCCTTAAACCTAAAAAGTACTTTTTAGGTCATTCCTCAAAAGGAAACACTTGTTTGGGATTTGCTGAATTGATCTTTTTGGAAACGCAATTTTTGATTATTTCTTCATTTTAATTCGAAGCCGAGTCTATTTATGTATTCTTTCTCGATTCAAACAAATAAAAATAAAATCGATTCATAGATTTGATACCTTGTCTAGAACTCATGTTTGAAAGAAATATTCGACCACATAGAATCGTGAAGTGAAGTGGGTTAATTAAAAATTCACAGGTGATAAATGGCAACAAAGAAAGCCTTCACTCCTCTTTTGTATTTTACATCTATAGTATTTTTACCTTGGTGGATTTCTCTCTTATTTACTAAAAGTATGGAATCTTGGGTTACTAATTGGTCGAATGCTGGTCAATCCGAAAATTTTTTGAATGATATTCAAGAAAAAAGTATTCTAGAAAAGTTCATAGAATTGGAGGAAATCCTCTTTTTGGAAGAAATGATCAAAGAATATTCGGAGACAGATCTACAAAAGCTTCCTATAGGAATCCACAAAGAAACGATTCAATTAATCAAGATACATAATGAAGGTCGGATCCATACGATTTTGCACTTCTCAACAAATATAATCTGTTTTATTATTCTAAGCGGCTATTCTATTTTAGGGAATGAAGAACTCGTTATTCTTAACTCTTGGGCTCAGGAATTCTTATCTAATTTAAGTGATACAGTCAAAGCTTTTTTGATTCTTTTATTAACCGATTTATGTATCGGATTTCATTCGCCCCACGGTTGGGAACTAATGATTGATTCGGTCTACAAAGATTTGGGGTTTATTCATAATGATCAAATTATATCTGGTCTTGTTTCCACCTTTCCTGTTATTCTCGATACTATTTTTAAATATTGGATTTTCCATTATTTAAATCGCGTATCTCCCTCACTTGTAGTTATTTATCATTCAATGAATGATTGATAAACGATCTAGCGATATTAATCTAATCCAACTAGAATCTTTCTTACTTTGTAGTTCTACATAAACATTAAAAACTTCCTCTTTGGAGGATTTTCATCGTTTTTCATCCTACCGTATTCCCATAAAATGATTCCAGTAAAGTAAATAGCAGAGTCGTGGATAGGGAACTATACTAGTGACCTACCCAATTTATTGTAGAAATTTTCGGATCAATGATTAGACCATGCAAACTAGAAATATTTTTTTTTGGATAAAGGAACAGATTACTCGATCTATTTCCGTATCGCTCGTGGTATATCTCATGACCCGGACATCCATTTCAAGTGCATATCCCATTTTTGCGCAGCAGGGATATGAAAATCCACGAGAAGCGACTGGGCGTATTGTATGTGCCAATTGCCATTTGGCTAGTAAGCCCGTGGATATTGAGGTTCCACAAGCAGTACTTCCCGATACTGTATTTGAAGCAGTTGTTAGAATTCCTTATGATAAGCAAGTGAAACAAGTTCTTGCTAATGGTAAGAAGGGGGGTTTGAATGTAGGGGCTGTTCTTATTTTACCGGAGGGTTTTGAATTAGCCCCTTCCGATCGTATTTCTCCTGAGATGAAAGAAAAGATAGGCAATTTGTCTTTTCAAAGCTACCGCCCGAATAACAAAAACATTCTTGTGATAGGGCCTGTCCCCGGTCAGAAATATAGTGAAATCGCCTTTCCTATTCTTTCCCCCGACCCCACTACTAAGAAAGATGTTCACTTTTTTAAATATCCTATATACGTAGGGGGGAATAGGGGGAGGGGTCAGATTTATCCCGACGGAAGCAAGAGTAACAATACGGTTTATAATGCTACAGGGGCGGGCGTAGTAAGTAAAATCATACGCAAAGAGAGGGGGGGATATGAAATATCCATAACAGATCCCGCGGATGGACGTCAAGTGGTTGATATTATCCCCCCAGGACCAGAACTTCTTGTTTCAGAGGGTGAATCCATCAAATTTGATCAACCATTAACGAGTAATCCTAATGTGGGTGGATTTGGTCAGGGAGATGCAGAAATAGTACTGCAAGATCCATTACGTGCCCAAGGTCTTTTGTTCTTCTTGGCATCTGTTATTTTGGCGCAAATTTTTTTGGTTCTTAAAAAGAAACAGTTCGAGAAGGTTCAATTGGCCGAAATGAATTTCTAGACTCACGGGTTTATCAATATCAGGTTCGTAAAAAGAACAAATTTTTGTTGTCAATTATTTATGTATGATCAAAAAAAATAAATTTTGAAAAACCTTTTATTTACTTGCTCTTTTTCTCCGAGCTCTGGAAATCCCTTGTACCGCATTCCTAGTCATGTCATAATTAGGTAGATTTTTTTGAAGAAGACTGTTTTAGTTGACTTTATGAGTTTACCACCCCTTTCCGTGTTTTTTGTAGCCAAATTGAATTGGTACGACTATGTTACTATTGCCAGAGTTCAATGTCATAAATAAAATGTATCAATATTTTGATATTTGAAATATAATATAAATAGATATTAGCATTAAGTAAGCGGGTACTCGAACGGACTATAAATGTGGGGAACAAATATATATATATATGAGGCGTTTTTGTCTTCCTCGTCTTCGACCCAAGAAAGGGACTTTTCTACACCCCT